GTTTCATCAACGGTGTTGGGTCAGAATAACTTTTTGACTCTGCGCCAGTGATTCCCCTATTATTTATTAGTGAACAATAATTGAAAAATTCCTTCATAGAGATAGAGGACATAATTCACATGGATATAGTAAATCTCGCTTGGGCTGCTTTAATGGTAGTCTTTACATTTTCCCTTTCACTAGTAGTATGGGGAAGGAGTGGACTCTAGAAGTACTACTAATTGAGTTTAGGAACTAAACAGTATCACTTTTTTTATAGATCGTTCGGCAAAGTTTTTTTTATTTAAAATTTCACTATTTCAATTTAAAATTTTATTTTTAAATTGAAATAGAAATGAAAAATATCTTCATTTCGAAATTCTCTTGGATTTTAGTTGAGTAATGTATTCTATGAATAATAAATATATATGAAGAATACTCTTTCAATCAAAGAAATATTTCAATTATTTCCGTGTTCGTATTTTGAAAGTAAAAAAAGTAAAAGGAATACAAATGTTAGGAAATTTATTCCAACTGAATTCTTCATAAATTTTCTATTTCGATGAACTGACTCTTACCAAAGTTAGATATGGACCATGAGGAAGAACGGAACTTTTTTTTATTTTGTTTACCTCTTTACTGTTCAAAGATCAAAGAGAAAACAATTCGGTTATTCCATTACGTGGATACACATTGGGAAACAACATAGTAGTTGTCTAACGAGATACTGCACATCCTAAAATATTGTCTTGGGCGAGTCACATATTGCGCCGCTTGTTTTAGTTTTACTATTTTAGAAATTTTATTTATGTTTTGCTTGTTTTATTGAACCCATTTCATATCGTGGTTCAAACGTTAAAAGTCGACGGGTTTTACTAATCCTTTTCGAAATCCGAAGAAGTCATTGATTCTTTCGATCGGGATTCATATTGAAAATAATAAGAAATCTAGGAATTCTAATCGTAAAAGTCGCTTTCGATTATTTCAAATTAATTTAATTGAAATCAACACAAATTAAATACAAATAGATAAAGCAAAGAAATAGAATTGGGATACTATATAATATACATTATCACTATATACGTAATTAAATCGATTTCTATATATATAGAAAAGGAATATGATGATACTATTGTAGATTGATCTATATTAATCTATATTAAATTAACCCGCATTACAATACAACTTTATACACTACAATAACAATACTAGATAGTATGGTAGAAAGAAATATCTGAATCTTTCTACCATACTATCGTATCTCATAGAATACGACTGATTCTAGTCTGCCCATTTCATTTAAGACGCGAAATTTTTATCCTTTTCTTCTCTGCAATTATTGATAAGAAATAAAAAATCAAGTTTAATTCAAATTAATCACCTTGGCTGACTGTTTTTACGTATATTATAAGTAAAAAAGCAGTAGGAACTAGAATAAACAGTGCAGTAGCAATAAATGCGAGAATATTTACTTCCATAATCTCATTGTTTAATTTTTCTTTAATTCGCAATAACTCGGGAGTTAATCCCATAGAGATAATAAATCTTTCGCCTGTAAATTCAATGGGATGCATTACATCTCGATGATATCGAATCGGATCAATATCATGAATAACAATATCGGAGCTATCAAATAGATTCATCGTCAAGAATTGAATAGTATAACATAGGACGATCTTTTATCCATACTGAACTCAAAATTTGATTCCCGATACAATCAATAATTCCTTTATTTATTTATCATTCTTTTCCATTCTTTCTTTTCTATAACCTACCGCCCTCTTTGTACAATCATCTGATGAAGTATCATCTAACCGCCTTTCCACTTACCAAACAAACCCCAACAAACAATAGAAGCTCAATGAAAAAAAAGGAAGGAGCTAAGTTATAAACTCCTTTTTTTAATGAGCCAATCTTCTTGGAAAACAAAAGAAGTATGATAAAGACGAGTACAAATTCCGGTATAAAAAAATAGAATATTCCATCAAATTAACTATTTTTTTATATATTTATATATAAATTTAATAAAGTTTGTTCTTTCAAGGAAAAACCCTTATAAAATATAAAAAAAAAAAAAAAAATTCATTACCTCGCTAATAAAAAAGTGATCCTTGTTTGATCTTTATTTTTTGAATATCCTCTTTCATTGGATTAGTAATGGGACGCATATATCAAAAGCTCAATGCGAAATTTGAATGAGATAGATTATTTCAAATTAGTAAAATTTGAAATTGAGGTTACACAAAATAGGGCCCGAAAAGGATATACTTTTATTTTAATCTTAAAAAAAAAGTATTCTATACTATTCTATACACAGTAACTATGTTCAATTTATTTTATATTGTACAAATTCCATTTATGTATGTACTCCCGGGAAACATACAATACTCTACTCTATTTCATATTTCACAGATCGGGAGTAATTGAAAAAGCCAGACCCAGTACAGTACGGTATCCCGTGGAATCCTGAATCTGATGCTAATAATATAATAATTGTACTAATCCACATATGCCTCTCTCCCATCAATCGAATCGGTACTAGTCGAAGAAATGGAAATTCCCCCATTTGGTTGATGATAAATGTGAAACGAAAAAGAAAAAAAGAAGAGGGATCGCTGTTGGGAATGAAATTATGTTATTTGGACTTCTTTTCACAAAAAATAGAGAGATGAATTGATATAGTTTTTTATTGGATTTGGATTCGTCGGGACTGACGGGGCTCGAACCCGCAGCTTCCGCCTTGACAGGGCGGTGCTCTGACCAATTGAACTACAATCCCAAGTAAATACCATAATAAAATAAAGTATACATATTTTTATGATTTCATTCTAACCCTTTCAATTTCGATTAGAATTGGCGTGTTGTAACAGAGCTGCGAGTGTGATATATCGATACCCATATGTATATGTACTTTAGTGAGAGCAGCCGGTATTACTAGTAATCCTTTCGTTATTGCCAAATCAATTGGATAATCACTCGTTCAATCAAAAAAGTTTTTTTTTTATTTACTCTTTTCCTTAAACTTTACTTTATAGTTACGGATCCTGATATGAATCTAGATCATTAGCAAGATCAGAATTTCTTGGAAAAAGAGAGTAAATAAATAGTGGTATAGATATATCATAAAATGGATTTCTTCCGTATTGGGATTGGGGGATCGGGCATTTCTGGAGAGCAACAAATGGGTTATATTATATCATTTCATGGCGGATCGGCAAATTATTGGGCCGAGCTGGATTTGAACCAGCGTAGACATATTGCCAACGAATTTACAGTCCGTCCCCATTAACCGCTCGGGCATCGACCCAGGAAGAATCAATTCCAGGCTTATTGATAATCCACGATCAACTTCCTTTCGTAGTACCCTACCCCCAGGGGAAGTCGAATCCCCGCTGCCTCCTTGAAAGAGAGATGTCCTGAACCGCTAGACGATGGGGGCAGACTTGCACGACCGCCATCATACTATGTTCATAGTATGAATAGTTTTTTAAAATTGTCAATATAATGGAATGGTATGACTCGATACGAAGGATCTTTCCGTCTTTCACGATTCTTTCTATACAATTTTTTTCGATAAAAGTTTGGTTCAAAGGCCACGCCGAATCTCTTTATCCGAATCTCTTTATCAATGATTCAATGAAATATCTTGGATCTATGTTAAATTAGTGGATACATGTATCACTCAAATGAATTTAGTTATGATGTCAATTAGGATAGTCTTGAAACAATTCATTGTATTGATATTTATCAAATCCAATATCAATAAACCGTTTTATTTTACCTATATTATATACTCTTTTTATTTTACCTATATTATATACTCTTATATTATATACTCTATAGTAAATTATATTAAATTATTTAATTTACTTTTACTGGATAAAGAAAATTTTTCATTCCTGAATGAACCCTTATACTTATTATAAGATATATCTATGTACATCTATTATAATAAGTATATATACTAAACTCATAGTGTCTTTATTCAGGAATTGGATCAAACAAGCCCTTTTAACTCAGTGGTAGAGTAACGCCATGGTAAGGCGTAAGTCATCGGTTCAAATCCGATAAGGGGCTTTGATTTTTTCATAAATAATAAAACTCCGGCAGTAGTATTCATATTTGAAGTGCGAATAAAGATATTGTTGATCTTTGTAATAAAGTAATAAAAAAAAAGTAACAAACCGTATAATTTAATATTTTAATATATAATCAAAATTATAACATTATAATTAATTTATAGTATGGTTATAAATTTGCTATTTTAATAAATTAAATCTATTATTAAATAAATAAATTAAATATATTATTCTAAATATTATATTAAATATTATAATGAATGTAAGGATAAGTCGTCTCGTTAAATCTTCAAATATTACTATTCCTTTCCTATTTTCCATTATTCCAATTAAATCGATTAGAAATCAACAAAATAAAAAGTAAGTGGACCTAACCCATTGCATCATAATTATATCCACTATTCTGATATTAAAATTCGATAGAGATGAAATTGGATCTTTTTTTTCTTTGGACTACGCGGGAATCTGTCGATATATCCGATTTAATCTTCTTGTTCCTAGACGTTCTATAGGAATAAATTAGGAATGAATAAATTACTATTCCCTTCCTTTACCGAGAAACATTTATTCCAAGTCACAACATACGAGCCATTTTAAATATCTTTCTTTGATTCCAATTCCAGAACACAAGATCCGTTTTATTAGTTATATCTTATATATCTATTTATATATCTAGCAAATCGCTATTTCATGTACTAAATATTTCCATCCATATTGATACATGCAATATTTTTGTTCCGACAACGTAATGGGGAATGTATGCGAGAAGGGTACTTTCATTTCGAGTCTCATATTATTTAATATTTAATTAACTAATATGTAACTAATATGTATTTAATTCAATACAATATATTAATTTAATAATAGGAAATTTATTAAAAGAAAATAAAAGAGTAAAGTAGAAAGTAATAAAATAGTAGAAAGTAATAAAATATATGATAC